ATATTTAATCTAGGTCAAATCCATTAACTTAATTGGGTTAGTCCTTTCTATTCTAAAAAATTCCCTAAGTCATGAAGTCATGACGCGGGAATTGTCTTATGACTCGTAAATCCGATAAATAAATTTTTTAAAGAACTATTCCAGAAACAAATGAAATGATCGCTTTTATCACTTTTGTTACCACTGGATCCCCAGACATACTACTCTGGTTTTATCAAATAATATTATTCTTGAATCTTGTTCGTGAAATAAAAAAAAAAAGTTTTATATATTCTTCTAATTTGTATGTCTAGGAAACTACTATAGGATCATCTTTTTACTTTCTATTTTATTTTAAATTTCTTTTATTATTTTATTATATTATGTCTTCTTTAGTTATATTTTTCTTTCGTTCAGATTAAAAAAATTACAAAATTACAAAGTATACCCTTTTTGCAGATCGAGGTAAGAAATTCGAATATTTTTTTTATCTATCTATCAGATTTTTTAATATTGTATGGAATGGAGTTTTATTACAAATAAAAGATTCTAAGTGAAAGTTTCGTCCATTAATTGCTTTAAAAAATCGATATGAAAATTAAATATTTGATACTCGAAGTCATGATTTAATTGATTTTTCTATTTTTTTTATAGATATCTCATATCTTAAAGAAATAATCGAAATGTAATTTGATCTTTTCTTGTATTCGGAAAAAAGATATTTTTAAAGTAAAATCTTATATGTTGGAACTTAGAATAGAATAAACCCTTCTGCGTGGAGAAGAGGAGTATCAATTTATTCCTAGGAACAATAAGATTTCATACAAAATATTGACAGATTCTTGCAGAGTCCGAACTAAAAAGATATTAAAAACAAAAAAGATCCACTGTTCGAATTTCATTTCTATCCAATTTGAATATCAGAATAGTGGATATAGTTATGATTCAATAGGTTAGGTCCACTTACTTTTTTTAGAATCTTTCCCATTTTTTGATTGGAATAATAGAAAATAGGATAGGAATATCTTACAATTAAAGGAAATATCACAGTCTAAAAAAATAAATTTATATATATATATTTATATAGAAAAGAATACTATTTCACTTTCTAACTTTCTAATTCATTCGAAATTTTTTAATGAAATTCAACTATTCCTTAGTTTTTTTTTACAAAGAGAAACTTCTTACAAATATCAAGAATATCTCTATTGTTCCTTCAAATCGGAATACGACTGTTGTCATTTTTTGACAAAAAAGCCCCTTATCGGATTTGAACCGATGACTTACGCCTTACCATGGCGTTACTCTACCACTGAGTTAAAGGGGCTTCATTTGAGTCAATTCCCGAATAAGGAACCATCCAATATGGATATGAGTTTAGTACATCTATTTGTTACTGTATATACTCAAATTATATATATAGAATATAGAATATAGAATAAATCTATTTTTTGTACATAGCAACTTTTTAACGAACAATAAATTGGATTTACCTAGTGAGTATAGTTAAAAAAATCATTTACTGAATGAAAGTGAAATAAATGAGGTGTTAATGCCGCGCCTGTTCCAGAAAATCAATCATTCCCTGAAAGGATTCTCTCTTTCTTTTGTTTTCTTTCTTTCTTTCGCATTATTTTTTTATAGATTGGTGAATTGGTGATTGGAATGAACAATTTCGAAATCGAAATGATATTTTAAGGAATTCTGAAAGATCCTTCTGATCGAATCATATCATTCCATTATATTGACAATTTCAAAAAACTGTTCATACTATGTATGAACATAGTAGAATAGAGGTCGGGCAAGTATGCCCCCATCGTCTAGTGGTTTAGGACATCTCTCTTTCAAGGAGGCAACGGGGATTCGACTTCCCCTGGGGGTAGGGTACTACAAAAGGAAATTGATCAGGGATTATCAATAAAGACTTAAATTGATTCTTCCTGGGTCGATGCCCGAGCGGTTAATGGGGACGGACTGTAAATTCGTTGGCAATATGTCTACGCTGGTTCAAATCCAGCTCGGCCCAAAAATTTGCTGATCCACCATGAAATGATATAACCCATTTGGTGTTCTCTGAAAATCACCAATGGGCTCCCATACAAAAGAGTCTTTTTTGTTTCCTTGATTCATTGATTTTTCAATCAAGTTAGCAATAAGGAACGGATTGCAAATAATCCCAGTCGATCTCGCTAAAGTGCAGACCCCATAAAAATATCAATATATAAGTCTGCCTCTTTCAGTTACAGTACAGGGGTTCGAATCTAAAATAGAAAAACAAAGGGTTTGAATGAAATAGTAAAAATATGTATGCTATACAACTTTTTTTTCCCTGGGATTGTAGTTCAATTGGTCAGAGCACCGCCCTGTCAAGGCGGAAGCTGCGGGTTCGAGTCCCGTCAGTCCCGATGGATACAAATCCAAAAAATATCAATTGATTTCGTATGTTAAACGGAATAAAAAAGAAAAAAATCTCATTTCTAACGGGATTCCTTTTTTCGTTTAAAGTTTAAGGTAAAGGTTCGGACGAAGAAAGAAAAAGGAATTTTTCATTGCATCAGAAAGTAATTTTTTTTTTTTTTGTATGGATAAAAGATCTTCCTATGTTATACTATTTACTTCTCGACGATGAATTGATTTGATAGCTCAGATATTGTTATTCGTGATATTGATCGGATTTTATATCATGGAGATAAAATTTATACCACTGAATTTACTGACGAAAGATTTTGCCTTTCTATGGGATTAAATCCCGAAGTATTTTTTATAAATAAAAGAGAAAGAAAACAGAGAGATTATGGAAGTCAATATTCTCGCATTTATAGCTACTGCACTCTTCATTCTAGTTCCTACTGCCTTTTTACTTATAATTTACGTAAAAACGGTAAGTCAAAGTGACTAATTTTAATTAAACATGACTTCTTATTTCTTATTTCTTATCAATGCGATGACAATGATTGAATAAAGAAAAAAGGATTTCCATTTCGGGTCTTTCTTTTAAATAAAATGATCAGATTACAATCAGCAGAATTCTATGAAATCCATATAGTATAGTAGAAAGAAATCAAATCTATTTCTTTCTACTATACTATGATTACGGTATGGTAAAAATGGAATGTTTTACTTAAAAAAAAAAGAAGTTTAATATGGATGGACCGATGGAATACAATAGAGTTTCCAAATGAAGTATCGAATTGCATTTCATTAATTAGTTAGTATTAATAAAATAACAAAATTCAATAGTTAAAATGAGACATTTTGATACCTTAACTCAATTAGTAGTCCTCTTAGAGTCCACTTCTTCCCCATACTACAAGGGAAAGGGAAAATGTAAAAACTACCATTAAACCAGCCCAAGCAAGACTTACTATATCCATGTAAATTTTGTCTCCTATCTCTATCAATATGAAGAAATTTTTTTATTATTGTTTACTCATTTTTCTTGTATTATTTTCGTTTTTATTTTTCACTAAAAATTTTATAATATCTTAATTCTTAATATAATATACTTATAATAATATTTTATAATATCTTAATTCTTAATATAATATACTTATAATAATATAAATATACTTATAATAATATAATAGTGGAATCGCTGGTACAGAGTCAAAAAAAGATTCTGTCAGAACACCATTGACGAAACATCCAATTAGAACATCTAACAAGTTCTTACCTGATTTCTAGTAGAATTGAAAAATATTAAGTTAAGTAAGCATAAATCAAAAATATAGAATAGAATGAAGATAGATTTGTTTGCATATTCAGACTCTTATTTGCATCTCTTATTTCCATTTGATCTAATCCTTATTGTCTCCCGATTCGTTCTCTAAAACAATTGGAAAACATACTCTAAAATTCTTTTACTAGAGATTACAAAAAAATGGATTCTTTTTGAAAATATATAAAATAATAATAAAAAAGAATATATAATAATATATAATAATAATAAATAAAGAATATTTAAAATATAATAATAATAAAAGAAATCTAATTAGATATTCAATTTCATTAATCTAACTAATATCTAACTAATATGGAATAAATGAAGAAGCGTTCATATCCTTTCCCAGAAGTTTGTATACAAGGTTTTTCTTCAACACCTTCCCTAACTTAAAATGGAATTATATTCCCCATCCGACCTATCCCTATCCAATCTAATTAAAGACCCAATAAAGTAGATGGACACTCCAATAGTAGTGAAATAAAAGGACTATCATTTCAAGATTAATCTATTCCTTTTCACCCCTCTAATGAATTTTTCGTCTCAGATTCAACGAAAATATTTACAATATTTTAGAGAACAAACTTCCCGATGCTTAGAATTTAGCATCAAACTAGTCCCTTATTCCTACACTAGCTTGCGCTGGAAAAAAAAGAAAAAGTTTTCTATATCAACAAAACGAAATAAACTATTTGAATTCTCTTATCGATCAGGCGACACCCGGATTTGAACTGGGGAAAAAGGATTTGCAGTCCCCCGCCTTACCACTCGGCCATATCGCCAAAATAATACAAAAAAATATATCCGACTCTCAAAAAAACAAAAATGGGTTTCTAAAATTCTTTATTTTTTTTTTTATTTTAATGTGTTTGTATCTTAAATTCCGTTTTCTTTAATCCCCTTTTTCTATTGAAAACAAATGGATACCTTTCAGTCACAAAAGAAAAGTCAAAATTTCAGCACAAATAGCAACCGTTAACTACAAATTCCTGAATAATTCTTGAATCTTAATCTATTCTTTACTTAATGACTTAATGAGAAAAAAATAGAAATTGATACATAACCAATCAATATTTTTATTTTTTTGTTTTTTAATCCGTCTCTATTTCAATTATAACAGCAACTGTTAATATATGTCAACCCCAGAACATGCATTTTCGTTGTTACACATACCTATATTATAGGGAATTTAATTATCGTGCTTTTATTTTTTTGCCAATTTTTCATTAAATAGATTAATGGATGAATAGAAAAAATAAATTAACATAACATGTGCTGTCCCGAACAAATAAGACTGCAA